AGTCCCAAGGGCGCCATATTCTAGGAGCCCAAACTATGTGATTGAATAAATCCTCCTCTATCTGTTGCGGGTCGAGGACTCCTTCCCCTTCTTCAAACTCCGATTCATATCTTTCATAGAGAAATCTCTGATCAACGATAGAACAAGATCCATTTTGAATCATAGTTAAGGGATTCCTTGGTTCGGGCCGAAGAAGCAATGTAACTCGATCATTATCAAACTGACTGCAATCTTTTTCTGTCCGTGAGGATCCCACCAGAGCGCCTTCTACTTCTAATAGGCCATGAACTAGATCAGAATCATTCTCAACGAGTCTATAAGAAGTGATCCCATTTTTTTCATTAGGTTCCGGTATAGACCAAAGATCTTGAGCGACCGATCCGGCAGAACAACTCAAAAGATAAAGAAGTATCGTTAATCTCTTCATGCTTGTTCCAAGTTCGAAGTACCATTTGTACAAATAAGAATCCCCCTCGTTACATGATTTCTTCTTCATATAGATAGATATAGGATCTATGCAGCCATTACTTAGAAGTACATTTTGTGAAACAGCCCGTCCTACCTGATAGAAAAGGATCCCATGATCCTGAACCGATCTTATCTGAGATCGCAAATCCCACGTTTGTCTATGAAGAGCAGATCTAATTATATTCGTGTCTATCATAGATTTCTTTTGTATGATACTAATGCATAGGGCCTCATTGGTAAGTGCTACAAGATCTCGTACATTGGAACCCATAGTTATGGACCCGAATCCATTAGTATGGAACATTTCCTTTTCCAAGTGAAATCCCCTAGTATATGAAAGAGTGAAAAAGTGCTTTCGTTGTTGTGGAATAAGAAGCCTTCGTATCTTAATGCATGTATTTAATTTATTCGGAGCGATTAGAGCGGGATCTACTTTTTGGGGAATATGAGTCGAAGCAATAACAAGAATATTGCTAGTGGAACATCTTTCACAATCCCTGGAGAGATAGTTCACTAATAGACCGAGGGATAAGTCATTCGACTCATTCATATCCAGATCATGAATGTTTGGAATCCAAATTATGCAAGGCGACATTGCTTTTGCTAATTCGAATTGAAGGGTGATAAAAAATCGGTCTATTTCCGGAATCATATCCCTAGGTAGCACATCCTTCATAGTTATAAACTTCAGCTCCCTATCAAGGTCACGGTCGAAATCTTCACTATCTTCACTATCATCACTATCGTAACTATAGTAACTATCCTGACTATCGTTACTAGGTAAAAGACTGTAAATGGTACCCTCTCTATCATCAAAGATTTTGTCTTCACTATCATCACTATCATCAATACGAAAACCCTTAGGATCGTTATCCAGGAACTTGTTCAGAAATACTGTAATGAAAGGAACATAAGAGTTTGTCGCTAGGTATTTTACCAAATAGGATCTTCCAGTTCCTATCGAACCTATCACTAAAATACCCCTAGGAGGGGGTAGGGCTAAGCGGAGCGAAAAGGGTTTCCCATAAGATGGGAAATCAAAACTACTAGCCCCACACGGGGTTTGTGAATAAGTGATTGTCTGATAATGAGCTAGGAATATCCGTCTTTCTGCTAAGCAGGATGTATTGAACTCATAATTCATTAGATTTTTTTTATGAATGTCAATTAAGTATCGTAAGTAAATTGTTCCCGGTTGTTCAATCATTTGATAACCTGAGTTATTCTTTGATAAATGATCACTATGAGTCAGACTCAATAGAATTTGATCAATCCTTTTTTCTGTCGTTAAGGTAGAGAACTGAACCAAGAATTCTCTTTCTTTATCAGCAATCAAATCACTGTTCGAGATCCAGGATTCTATTTTATCATCAATCCAATCACTATTGAAGTTTTTTCTTTTTCTTATCAAGGAATAGAGCGCTTTACTTGTATGACTTAGATGTCTCGTATTTCTCGAAAAAGCGATTCGATTGATGGGATTTGGTATAATACTTAGTAGATCGATGATATTAAAATCTTTCTTCTTCGAACGTATGGATTTGACCCCATAAGCGGGACCACTACCCCATAGCATGTTGCCGCCAGAAGCAGAACCTCGTCTTTCTTCTAGAAGATTTCCTAATTGTTCCAGAGCAACTAGAAAGAGATTCTTTAACCAGAAAGAATTCAGTTCCGATGTAGGATACCTATCCAGAAGTTTTTGCAACTCAATCATATATGATGGAATCATGAAAGATTTGACCTGTTCGAACTCTGTCTGTAACTCACTATAGGATCGAGAAACAAAGAGAAGATGTGTATGAATGAGATATCCAGTAACAAGAAGAAGGAAAAGGATTGAATAGAGGAACTCCCTAACATTTAGCGATCTCAGATGTGTCGATGTCAATGGTGACTCATTATTTCGAGGAATAATTTCTTCACACAGAAGATTATGTAAACACTTACTCGAAATCTCACTTATCAGATTCCATTGTGAAAGACACAATTTTTTCTTAAGAATTCGCCATAATCTATCTGATCCATGCAT